CACTCTTACGTGACACAATACGTCCATTTCTACGTGAACCGATTCGTGTTATAGCTTTTGCCATATTTTATCATTTCATAAATATGAGTCAGAGATCTATGGATATATCCATTTCATGTTACAAAAGATTCCTTATTTATGATCAGTTTCTTTAGCGAGTCTGATTATCCCTGTCTTTGCTTATGTTTCATATTGTAACAAATTACTATAAGTCGTCCCCTCCTACGGATTAATCGACACTTTTCACAAATTTTACGGACAGAAGCTCTTATTTTCATACTTGTCATTCCTTATCTTAAATTTGAATCAACTTCTGAATCTACTTCTTTGAAGACAATAAGTTTCTTGATAATTTTTCATCTCGATTTGTCTTCCCACGAAAGGGGTGTTCAAACCATTTAATCCTTCGAATCCTTGTTACGGAGTCAAAAATTATACGCCCTCGGGTTGAATCATAACGACTTACTTCAACTTTGACTCTATCTCCTGGTAGTATCCGTATAAAACTACGCCGGATCTTTCCTGAAACATAACCTAGAATCAGATCGTCATTATCTAAACGAATCCGGAACATGCCATTGGGAGGCGATTCGGTAATTAAACCTTCCTGAATCCATTTTTGTTCTTTCATTACAGGTAAAGCCTCTTGAAGTATCAACTAAAGGAGGAGGAACAATATTAGACAACCCATCCCTTTTAGTTTTTTTACAATTTCAAAGAATCAATTTCGGATACAATTTGTCTATGAAAAAGATTACCATATAGAACACAAAATTTCTCCGCCTATTCCTTCTAGCCTAGCCTCTCGGTCGGTCATTATACCTCGAGAAGTGGACAGAATTACAATCCCCATCCCGCCTAAAATTCGAGGAATTCGTTGAGAGTTAGAATAGATTCGTAGACCCGGTCGACTGATTCGGTTTAAATTGAAAAGATTTCTATAGGGCTTTTTTCTAGTCCTTCGATGTCTCAGCGTTAAAACCAAAAAATTTTTATGGTTTTCGCGCTGTTTTCTCATGTTTTCGATAAAACCTTCTCGTAAAAGTATTTTTACAACATTTTCGGTACTATTTGTAGATGTTATTTGAACCACTCTTTTTTGATCCATATAAGCATTTCGTATAGAGGTTAATATCTCAGCAATAGTATCTCTACCCATTATGCCTAAAATTGTTGGTAACTCATTATTTGCTATAATCAACATGTTTTTTTGTGTATGAATAATTCAAGGTATATGCGTGAGATACAATCTATCTCTTAATCTATTTTTTTTTTCAAATAACCTACTATAGACATAGTTTTATAATACCTCGGGAGCTAAGGAAACTATTTTAGTAAAATTGAATTTTCTTAATTCACGGGCGATCGCACCAAAAATTCGAGTTCCTTTTGGATTTCCTTCTTGATCAATAACAACTGCAGCATTGTCATCATATCGTATTATCATACCGTTGTCTCGTTTGAGTTCTTTACAAGTACGTACAATTACAGCTCTGACAACTTCTGATCTTTCTAGGGGCATATTTGGTACTGCGTCTTTGATCACAGCAACAATAACGTCACCAATATGAGCATATTGACGATTGCTAGCGCCTATGATTTGAATACACATCAATTCTCGAGCCCCGCTGTTATCGGCTACATTTAAATGGGTCTGAGGTTGAATCATACGATTTTAAAATTTGTTATTTCAATGCAAAGGACAAAGAAAAAAAGAAATATTGTTTGTCTAAAAAAAAAAAAAATAAATTTTCAATTTTTTCATAACGAAGAACCATTTCTGTTGGTTGTTCTTTTTATCCTTTATCCCGAAATAATGAATTGAGTTCCTATAGGCATTTTGGATGCTGCTATTGAAATAGCCCGTCTAGCTATATTTTCTGTTACTCCATTCATTTCATAAAGTATTCGACCTGGTTTAACAACAGCTACCCAATATTCGGGGGATCCTTTACCCGAACCCATACGTGTTTCTGCGGGTCTTACTGTAACTGGTTTGTCTGGAAATATCCGTACCCATATTTTTCCACCACGACGTACATTTCGTGTCATTGCTCGTCGACCTGCTTCTATTTGTCTGGATGTGATCCAAGCAGGTTCAAGTGCCTGAAGAGCATATTTACCGAAACAAATACGATTCCCCCGACAAGAAATTCCCTTCGTTCTTCCTCTATGTTGTTTACGGAATCTGGTTCTTTTGGGGTTATAGTTGATGGTTGTTTCTGAATTCCATCTCTACTACAGAACTAGACGTGAGAATTTCTTCTCATCTGGCTCCTCGCGAATACGAATAAAAGGATTCAAAAAAAAAATCAAGTTTTCGCGGGCGAATATTTACTCTTCTGTTTAAGTTTTAGGCTTTTTGTGTGCCTTCGAAAACTAGATCAATTGATCTCGGCTTGGTTCCGCCATCCCGACCAGTGAATCAGTAAGATTTCCTTTTCAATAGAATCTTTTGCATTCACAACTTCCGTCGTTCCCATCGCTTCTTACTTAATGC